ACAAGCATTTGCCGCAACAGGTCGTGTGAACCAAAACCCTATTAATAGATACGAACATATTCCAACCAATTCCCAAAAAATATAAATTTGTATCAAATTAGAACTAGTAACTAATCCCAACATGGAAGTACTGAAAAAACTCATATAAGCAAAAAATCTTACATATCCTTGATCATGAGACATATAATTATCACTATAAATAAGAACCATAATTCCAACAGTAGTGATTAATATTGACATAATAGAAGTAAGTGGATCAATTAAGTAGCCGAATTCTAAAGAAAAATCATTAGTGATGATCCAAGACCATACATATTGATAGATAGAACTGCTATTTATTTGCTGAATAGACAGATCAATCGAAAAAATCATGACTATACTTAACAATAAAATACTATGAAAGGACCACATACGACGAAGATTTTTTGTTGCCGTGGGAAAAAGAAGAAGTCCCACCCCTATTAACATAGGAACTGGAAGTGGAACGAAGGGTATTATCCATGCATATTGATATGTCTGTTCCATAAAAAATAAAAAGTTTTTTATTCTTAATTAAGTGTTTCCGATTCACCGGATCTTATCTCTTTTGAAAGGAGTCAATAAAAAAATCAAGATATGTACTAACTTAAATAGAATTTTCTAATTTTATATTCTTACTTATTGTTTATTGTGAGTCTTTCTTAAATACTTCAACTATTCAAATCAAGAAGTTACAATTGGTCAAATGATATAACTAAAGTACTCATAAAACGTGAATACTTAGTTAGTCACTAATATATTTATGAAGATACCGAAAATGAAAAATTCAATGATTATTAAAAAATTTCTAGTCATAGAGCAAGTATAAAGAATTACACTAAAAATACTAATATGAATCATAGGATTAGATTAACTAAGATCACTAACCTGGCCTAATGAAATAAGAACTCGCTATTTTAGTTAGTTTATTCAAAATCATTAACTAGTTCATTATGAAATTGATTGATTTATTTCCAGTCTAATAAAATAAAAAACATTAAAGATTCAAGTTTTTCAGTAAGCAACAAGGGTGGGGTTCTTAAACCTTTCGATGTATTTTAGTACATGTAAATTAAATGTAGAACGACGAAAATAGGCAGAAATAGAAATGTAGGGTCTTTTTGATTCTTTATGTTATAGAGTTCAACCAATTTAATTGCTAGGGCACGGCGTATTCTATAGATTTGAATAAGAAAGAGAAATAAAAGTATCAATATCAATCAATACAAATTTTTCTTTCTTACGAATATTGTATGGACTAGAAAAACCATTTTCTTTTTGAAAAAAAAAATCATATATCCTTTTCTTCTAGTAATATTTTATGCAATTTTCACATATCTTTCACCTATCTACATTTATATGAAAATAATATTATCTAGAGAATAAAAAGAACAATTCGTTTTGAACAATAGATGTCTTTCACATCCAACTATAATAATGAGTAACCTCTTCATTTTTAAATGGCAGTTCCAAAAAAACGTACTTCTATATCAAAAAAGCGTATTCGTAAAAATATTTGGAAACGGAAGGGATATTGGGCAGCGTTAAAAGCTTTTTCGTTAGGGAAATCTCTTTTGACCGGAAATTCAAAAAGTTTTTTTGTGCGACAAACAAATAAGTAATAAAACGTTGGAATAATCTGAATTGATTTGACTCGAAAAAAGGTCCATTTCATAATTAAAAATGAACAATTTACATTCCCTATTTTTATTATTGTTGGGCTAATCCATATGAAATGGACCTTTCTTTTCTCCTATATGAAATGGACCTTTCTTTTCTCCTATGATATGTGGAATAAGAATTCTTCTGTTTAATGAATTCTACAACTAATACTTTTTTTGTTTGAAAAAAGAATAAAGACAGGATACAAGGTTTTAACCCTCTTTTAGTATGTTTTTTCATTTCCAAGGTGGGGAGTTTTATTTTCCCCATCGAACTATTTGTTACAATTCCAATAATAAATAAGAAAATTATTTTTTCTCTCTATATCATATCTATAGAAGAGCAAATAGAAAATCTTTAGCTAAGTTAAAATTAATGAATTGTTGATACTAATTGATTCCATTTTTAAAACTTTTTGTGTAACTTTCGGACTTCTTAATTTCCTTTCTCTAAATTATTATATAGATCTCCCATATATCTTTCGCTTTCAACCCAATCAAAAAAGCCGTTAGCTTAGTTAGGATATTGTGTACGAAAAATGTGTCATTTTTAAATAATTCAAACAAAATGGGGTCTATTTTGTAAAAATGCATTTTTTTTTAGTTCGGTCGCGGTAGAAGTATCTAGTTACAAGAGTTCAATCTCAGGAAAGCATAACCTACATGAAAGTCTTAAATTAATTTAATAAACTGACACCCTAAATGAAAATAATGAACCTTCAAATCCCTATTTGAATGAATTTGGATTTATCAGTTTAAATCTTTCCTAAAAAACATTGCATTGAATTTACTCCTCCAATCTCGACGATTGAATATGAATA